CTTTTTGGTATGGTAGAAAATAAGTTTCTTGCAATTTTTCATCTCGAATCGTATTGAATAACAATCACCTAATCTTTCGAATCCTTGTTTCGGAGTCGATAAATTATACGTCCTCTGGTTGAATCATAACGACTTACTTCAATTTTGACTTTATCTCCTGGCAGTATCCGTATAAAACTACGTCGGATCTTTCCTGAAACATAACCTATAATCAGATCTTCATTATCTAACCGAACCCGGAACATGCCATTGGGGAGCGATTCGGTAATTAAACCTTCATGAATCCATTTTTGTTCTTTCATTCCAGGTAAGGCCCCCGTGAAATATCAACTAATGGAGCCGAAACGATCTTAGACAACTCATCCTCTTTTTTTTTTTTATAAATAGGAAGAGGTTTTGGAGCCCATTTGGCTATTAAAATGATTACCATATATAACACAAAATTTCTCCGCCGATTCCTTCTAGTCGAGCCTCCCGGTCTGTCATTATACCTCGAGAAGTAGAAAGAATTACAATCCCCATTCCACCTAAAATTCTAGGAATTCGTTGAGAGTTAGAATAGATTCGTAGACCGGGTCGACTGATCCGTTTTAAATTTAAAAAATTTCTATAGGGTCTTTGCCTATTCCTTCTATGCCGCAGAGTTAAAGTCAAAAAATATTTGTTTTTTTCTCGATGTTTTCTGACGTTTTCGATAAAACCTTCTCTGAAAAGTATTTTCACAATATTTTCGGTAATATTAGTAGATGCTATGCGAACAACTCTTTTTCTATCCATATCAGCATTTCGTATAGAGGTTATTATCTCAGCAATAGTGTCTCTACCCATGATGAACTAAAATGATTGGTGCCTCAAAATTGGATATAATCAACATGTTTTTCTTTTTTTTATTGGTTTATGAATATGAATTTTTCGAGGTATATGCGTGAGACACAATCTACGAATTAATCTAGTTCTTAATCTATTTTTTCAAATACCTCAAAGATATCACGATCTCGTTTTTTTTATAATACCTCGGGAGCTAATGAAACTATTTTAGTAAAATTTAATTGTCTCAATTCCCGGGGGATTGCACCAAAAATTCGAGTTCCTTTTGGATTTCCTTCTTGATCAATTACAACAGCAGCATTGTCATCATATCGTATTATCATACCGCTGTCACGTTTAAGTTCTTTACAGGTACGAACAATTACAGCTCTGACTACTTCTGATTTTTCTAGAGGCATGTTTGGTACTGCTTCTTTGATCACAGCAACAATAACGTCACCGATATGAGCATATCGACGATTACTAGCTCCTATGATTCGAATACACATCAATTCTCGAGCCCCGCTGTTATCCGCTACATTTAAATGGGTCTGAGGTTGAATCATATCAATTTTTTAGTCTATTCTTCCAATGCAAAGGATGAAGAAAATAAAAGAAATATTTTTTAGCCAAAAAAAGAAACCTGCGTTTTTGTTTCATCCCTAAGACTCATTTCTGTTGGTTCTACATTTTTATCCCGAAAAAATAAATTGAGTTCGTATAGGCATTTTAGATGCTGCTATTAAAATAGCCCTTCTAGCTATATTTTCGGTTACTCCACCCATTTCGTATAGTATTCGCCCCGGTTTAACAACAGCTACCCAATATTCAGGGGATCCTTTCCCCGAACCCATACGTGTTTCAGCCGGTCTTACTGTAACGGGTTTGTCTGGAAATATACGGACCCAAATTTTTCCACCACGGCGTGCATTTCGCGTCATTGCTCGTCGACCTGCTTCGATTTGTCTAGATGTGATCCAAGCAGGTTCAAGTGCCTGAAGAGCATATTTACCGAAACAAATATGATTACCTCGATAAGATATTCCCTTCATTCTTCCTCTATGTTGTTTACGGAATCTAGTTCTTTTGGGGTTATAGTTGATGGTTGTTTCGTAATTCCATCTCTACTACAAAACTGGACATGAGAGTTTCTTCTCATCCAGCTCCTCGCGAATAAAAGGATTCAAAATGAAATTTAAATGAATTTGAATAGATATTAGAACAATTTTCTAAAAAATTTTATAAATAATAGTTATTCTAATAAATCTTTATTTTCTTTTGTCCGTTCTCCAAGTTTACCAATAAAAAAAAGAAAGTTTTCGCAGGCGAATATTTACTCTTGCAATCTCTATTTGAGTCGTATCGCTTCTTCCTGACTTCTCAGAATAGAGGAATTGATTTCCGGTTCATTTCGCCATCCTGACTAGTGAATTAATAAGATTCATTTGTTCAAAATAATCTTTTGTATTCACAGGTTTAATCGTTCCCACCGCTTCGTATTTAATGGTTAGGTCAGAATTCTACAACGGAGCTTATAATCAATTTATTCTTGAGTCAACTTTCTTAGTCTTTATTGGCTCGAAGCTCTTGATGTTCTTCTTCTATTCTATAAATAAGAAGGATTCATTGAATATTTCAATTATGGCTGAATCAACTTAGTATTGATGCTTTATTACATTGTCTTTTATGAGAT